TTTATTGATTTTGATCTGTTTCTATTAGAGTTGGATTTCAAGTTAGTAACTTCTATTTTTTCTTCGTTTCGAATCAAAGTTGAGTAAATCAAAAATCCAAAGGAGGTTTATGGCCAAGAGTAAAGATGCGCGAGTAACGGTGATTTTGGAATGTACCGGTTGTAGCCGAAACGGTGTTAAGAAGGTACCAACGGGCATTTCCAGATATATTACTCAAAAGAACCGGCACAATACGCCTAATCGATTAGAATTGAGAAAATTCTGCCCCTATTGTTACAAACATATGATTCATGGGGAAATAAAGAAATAGATCGAACGAAGTATGTCTTATCCTTGATAGAACATATTTGATTTAAATCAAAAAGAATCCTATTGGGGGTTAAGATGACAATTAAGAAATAGAATTTTCGGGATAAGAAATAAACTAAACAAACAAACCATGGCTAAATTCAAGCGACCTTTTTTTAAATCCAAACGATCTTTTCGTAGGCGTTTGCCTCCGATTCCGTCGGGGGAGCGAATTGATTATAAAAACGTGAGTTTAATTAGTCGATTTATCAGTCAACGGGGAAAAATATTATCTAGACGAGTGAGTAAATTGACCTTAAAACAACAACGATTAATTACTATTGCTATAAAACAAGCTCGTATTTTAGCTTTGTTACCTTTTCGCAATAATAAGAAACGAGTTAAAAGAACCGGGCCGACCACTAGAGCTAGGGGTCTTAGAACCAGAAATAAATAGGCTTATTCTTTGTTCACTTGAATCAGAATTCCAATCCGAACTCAAACGCGTATTGGTGTTTTGTTCGAGAAATCTGATAATCTAGATTTTATTATTGTGTCGTAAGAAAAAAACGACTCAAAAAAAATTTATTGAACGTCTTCATTCATTTTGACTACTTTAGTCATTAGTATATTTTCTCATAGTAATTTCGACCCCACCTTCCCGGAGTTCATTCTCCGGGTAACTCCATTGAAATTATTCCGGTGTATTCTTTCCAATCTGCTTCTTTTCTAATTTCGTCGGAAATCATAGAAAGACAATTCTTATTTGATATAGCTATTTGGGCCAGTATTTTACGATTAAAAAGCAACTGTCTTTTGTATAGATCATGTATTAATTTACTATAATTATAACTATAGTAGACTTTCTCGAATTCCTGCGTTTATCCGAGCGATCCACAAACCACGAAAATTTATCTTTTGCTTATCCCTATCCAGATGAGCCGAAACCAAAGCTCGTATTGTCTGTTGAATACTAATTCGAGTATGTTTTGAATGGGCCCCCCGAAAACCTGATGTAAATCCACGCATGTTTGTTCTACGTCTCCGAGCTATATAGCCGCGTTTAACTCTGCTCATTGAATAAATAAAACTTTGACGAATAACTAATTGATTTCTTTTGTTTCAGTTACCCCTTTCCCCGACCCGGTCTATTAATAACCAAACGGATTTTTCCAATGTATAAAATACAAATTCCAATGGCTTTGGCTACTATAACCTTCCCCACCACGATTTTTTTAGGTATTTTACTGTGAAATACAAAAGAAATAAGAAATTTTCTTTTGCTAGGTGTCAAAAATATAGGCAAAATAAAAATATAGGCAAAATATAAATTAAATGGATAAATAAAGAAATAGTGGGTTCCATCGTTTCTATGGTTACTTCTTAAACGGTGAGGTCTTCTCTATACACCGGAGCCTTTAACAATTTCATTTAATCAATGTTTTTGGTAACTTGTATAGTTCACATCACATTTTTTGGCTCTACCCATAAATTATCCAGTAACGGGTCTTTCACAACGAGACCCGTCTATACAGTAACGGTATTTAATTCTGAAAGTTAGCCGGATAGCTGACCCTCGTAGTCCGTTCTTGACCGAGCGAGAACTGTATTTTTATGTTTTTTTTTTGAATTTCAATAAGATTTCCTCCGCTTAATGGATAAGCATTTGCTACCAATGGAGAATTGCTTTTCATCTTAAATTCAGGTGATTGGATTTGCACCAATGGAAACCATAAACTTTATTCACAATAGAGGGATTGCTTTGATTATTTTTAAAATGTAGTTCCTCCTTCCATTCTATCCCTGGTATTGATCATTTATACTGGAAAGCGGTTTTCTTGCTTTTTTTGTGTCAGATAATGATCTAAACGAGTCGCACATACACCCTAGTACATCTTCCTCGACGCTGAGGACATCCCCGAAGAGCGGGAGATTTTGAGACATTTCGAATTGGCTGTCTTGCATTTCTAATAAGTTGTTTAACAGTTGGCATGTTGAATCGTATACCTAGTGGGCTGGTTTAGATGGATCGTAACCGGATGATTATGAATTTTTTCTGTTTAATAGAAAGGATTTTCATAAAATCCAATTTTTGGATTTGCACAAAATCCATATTTTTTATTGAACCGCTACAAGATCAACAATTCCATGAGCTTGGGCTTCTGTTGCTGACATAAAAACATCCCTTTCCATGTCTTCGGATACAACCCATATGGGTTTGCCCGTTCTTTGTACATAAACCCTTGTGATGGTTTCGCGAACTGCTAACAGTTCGTCCCCGTCCATGGCCAAGTCGTTCGTGATCGCACCAAAAGGCGCAGTCCAAGGTTGATGGATCATTACCCTGATGATAGAAGGGTTCTCTATCTGGTGTGATGAAACGAACAGAAAAGAAAGATAAAGAATAATAGGAAAAAAAAGATAGAATTGAACAACCGTACGGGCATCATCTTTTGTGCATTGCATACGGCTCTACAATCAAATTGACCCTTACTTTCCATATCAAGAAAGATAAAAATAGAATCTATCAATCCCAGATGGGTAAATCATCAAATTACCGCCCTTCCTTTCGGAGGAGTTAAAAAAATACTATGGTGGCTCCGTTGCTTTTTATTTTAAAACGGATTCTTTTTTTTTTTTTTTTCTTTGATTCAGCAATCCCAAAGTTTCTTTTTGATCGAACCAAAAAAGGAAAAATCTTGTTTTTTCGCACTCTTTTTTTTTTTTAACATAAATTAAGAGCCCGTGAGTATGAAAACAAAAAAGTTTGTGACGCTGAATTGGACTTCCGATAGATAATATAAAATCGGAAATACCTTTTATCTCATACTACTCTCTCGATACATAATCGAATCTTTTGAAAAAAAAAGAATACAAAAAATTTTTCATATCGAATTCGAAGTGCCATGCTATTATTACTTAATATTCATATGGCGAAGGCATAGTTTTCTTTTTTCTCTCAAATAAAAAAACCACATTGGCGCCAAGCGCGAGGGAATGATGTACGTCGGGTATCTGTTCCTCCCATCAGGATAATAGATGCCATTGACGCGGCCAATCCCACGTTTATTGTATAGACCTCTCCTCCGACCGATTCCATCGTATCATAAATAGCCATTCCAGATATTACCCATCCACCAGGAGAGTTTATAAACAAATAGAAATCTTTGGTCTTATCCTCGATATTGAGATATATCATAAGACCAAGAATTGTATTCGAGAGCTCATCGTTAATTTCGTCACCTAAAAAAAGGAATCTTTGTCGATAAAGTCGGTTGAGTAGGGTAAAATTGTATCCCTTAGGAACCGTACATGCATCTTTTGACGCATACGGTTCAAAAAAAATTGCGAAAAAAAATCAATGTATAGATTCCAGTCCTCTTTCTTTTTTCCTATTCTTTTTTATATTTATAGTTTTGTCTAACTTCTAACGAAAGGGCTTTTTCTTCGATTTTTCAATAAAGGCGAATTTTCACTTCTTTTCTTTCTTTTTTCTAATAGAAACAAGTCAAGAAACTTATCGAATTAACTTTTCATTGATGTATTGTTTCATCGAGATTCAATTCAAATCACGATGGTATTTTCTTGTTCCTGAATGGGTTTCTTTAATTTTTTTAGGTTTATACTCTACTCCGGGTAAAGATCCGCCCAATTTTGATTTGCACATATAGAACAAATCTTCCCATCACCATTTCTTTTTAGTATGACTTTACAAATCAAAAATATGAATCATTTCTGATACACGTAGTAAAGGTCGATCTCTTTATTACTAATTGGTTTTTTTCTAAACGGAGCCTGGATCCTTCGTTTTTTTAGTCCAACCAAAGGCAACCATAAATTTTCTAAATTGATAACAGTCCTATGAATTCCCCCAAACAATGCATCTAATTGCCCTTCACGCTCCAATTTTTGGATGATTCAACTTCTCTTTCTTGGTCGAAACAGAGGATATCTCGGTCGGGGGGAGAGAACGGAGAAATCCCATACGACCCAATATACCTCACAAGTCGCACTATAAATCAACCCAAGATGACTCTTCATCTTCAGGACCTTGGAAAGGTAGTTTAGGAATACCAACGGGCATAAATTGAAAGAAAAAAGAACTAAATTCAATACTATACTATATTTCACTTTGATGTGGAAACGTAACAATATGGTTTTACTGTATAATTATGGGGTATATTATAGTTATTTTATCCATAGATTAGAAAAATTCTGAAAGAAAGACAAAATAATTAAACGAAAATTTTTACGAATAGATCTAAAAAGAAGGAGGGACGCGTTTACTCATAGAAAATGGTATCAATCGCCATTGCGTATTGGTACTTATCGAGTATAGAATAAATCCGCTTCTCTTTGTTTCTACCAACAGAATTCTTCTATTATTACGAACAGAATAGAATAAATATTAATCTAATTCTTGTTAGGAAATAATCTTCTGAGGGGGGGGTCATAAGATAGTCATAGTATAGTCTTTTCCAATGCAATAAAGTTACGGAGTGTTTATTTTTCTTTGATAAAGGGGTATTTTCCATGGGTTTGCCTTGGTATCGTGTTCATACCGTTGTATTGAATGATCCCGGCCGGTTGCTTTCCGTACATATCATGCATACAGCTCTGGTTGCCGGTTGGGCGGGCTCGATGGCTCTCTATGAATTAGCAGTTTTTGATCCTTCTGATCCTGTTCTTGATCCAATGTGGAGACAGGGGAT